AAAGAACCAACCAGATTGCCCCAGTGGATAAATAAGGAATACGGAAACAAAAACAGCGATTGGAGCAGAGAATGAAATTGCATTATAAGGCCGCAATTGAACAGACCGAGCAAGTTCAAATTGACGTAACATGAAACCTATTAGTGCAAAAGCCCCATGGAGAGCGACAAAAGTCCACAGACCGCCTAATTGACACCAACGAGTAAAATCCCCTTGCGCTTCCGGGCCCCATAGTAGCAACAAAGAGTGTGCTAAACTATTGGCAGGGGTGGAAACTGCCGCGGTTAAGAAATTACAACCTTCCAAATAGGAACTAGCCAATCCATGGGTATACCAAGAAGTTACAAAAGTTGTCCCTGTAAACCAACCCCCTAAAGCGAAATAAGCACAAGGAAAGAGCAATAGGCCGGACCATCCTACAAAAACGAAACGGTCCCTTCGTAACCAGTCGTCCATAATATCAAATAGATCATTTTCTTCTTTAGTAACTCTACCAAGGGCTATAGTCATAGTGATCCTCCTATTCAATTACTTCAACCATTTCCGAGCACCTCATATCACTTCCAAGGCATACGATAGTTTGATTATCTGTGGACGATTTCTTTCTCGTTCAATGCCCTTTTTCAAAGGTCTCGAAGATAGAAATTTTTCATTTTTATCTATGGGGTCACAACCGAGGTCGTGGTAAATCCATGAATTTGATTCGATTAGTTTTTCTTATACTATAGAAATAAACATTTGAATTCAGCATTATTCCATGACTCCTATTTCAAAGCCTATCTTTTAAGGAAAAATGAAAATAAAAGTAACCCCTCTTTTCCCACTCGCTCTCTATTGCATGGGTGGAAGAACAAAAATTGGATTCTGAAAAAAAAAAAGAAAGATATTGAAAAAAAAAATTGACTTTCGAAATCAATTTTTATGTGTAGCGGAAAGGAGTTGCGATTTCTTCTTATTCCTATAGAACATCTAGTAACAAGAATATGAAATCGTAAATAGCGAAAAATTCTTGCCTTGCGCGGTCTAAGTCTAAGGAAATACAAAAAATCCGCTTATACAATTTCATCTACATCGAATTTATATATCAGAATAGTGGATAGAGGCATCATTCAAGGAGTCAGGTCTACTTACTTTATCTTTCTTTCCAATTTTATGGTGGGTTTGATAAGAACCCTTTTTGTTTTGTTTATAAATAATCGAAAAAAGAGTTTTTTATTTTTTATATAACCTGCTTGTTTTATTATAACAAGTCCTATATGAAAATGCCCGCTGAAGAGAAAATCTATCTGATTGTTTCTCAGCCAATATCGAATTTTAGAAAGAAAAAACAAGAATTTTCTTCTTTTTTTTATTAACATTAAGAAAAAAGAATAGAATTAAAATGGAATTGGCAATATAATTTTTATGGACTTTTGAAAGAAAAAGGAAGGATTTTTTGCAATCGTTATTTCTTGCCTCTGTCATATCACGGAAACCTTTCGATTTGGAACGGGGAGAGATGGCTGAGTGGACTAAAGCGGCGGATTGCTAATCCGTTGTACAATTTTTTTGTACCGAGGGTTCGAATCCCTCTCTTTCCGCCCCCTCAGATCATTTGGGACTTTCGAATTGGAAGGAATTCTGACCCCCAGATTTTCTCATAGATAAATGTACGAAACAAATCCAATTTGTAAGAAAAAATTCCAAAAAAATTTTGATTTTTACTCCTCACGCCCAGGATTACGTCCTGGGTCATTAGATAAGAATCCAAAGATAAAGAGGGAAACAAAGAATATCACTACTGTATAAACAAAAAGTTTGAGAGTAAGCATTACATAATCTCCAAGATTTTTTTTTAAGGAATAGATTACCCGTTTTTCCTTACCACACAGATCCACTAGGATGGGTTTTGTTTATTTTTACACCTAAAAATGCAAAAATCAATTCTGGAAAAAAATTGCAAGAATTGATTTATAATAAGCACTCTTATCAATATCAAAAATTAGGTTAAGTATTGTGTGGGTACCTAAAGGTACCTGCTCAACGTAGGTGCAGGGGGTGGGGTAGAAAGGCGGATCCCAATTTATTGCTGCAGCTATACATTCAATGTAGAAGAATTCGAATTTTAGAATCGAAGGTTCATAATATAAGACTTCTCGGCTTTTATTCATTTTTAGAATTTTTTTGGAATGAATACATCATTCAATTTGGCAGACAGAACAGAGTAGTAAAGATTTCATCGAAAACTTACAGCAGCTTGCCAAACAAAGGCTAATAGAAAAAAGAGTATAGGTATGACAGGCATAAAATCCACGATTGGGTTGAAAATGGCATAAGCTTCGGGCAATTTGGCGAAGAAAAAACTAGTCGGATAAAGAACAGAATTAAAACAGATACAGGTTAAACTAAGTATATTAGGCATAACAAGCATTTCGTTCTTGTAGAGTAGATAATTGGATTTTGATTGAGTTATTTTTCTAAGGGAAAAAAGAAAAGGCGGGTTCAAAATCCTTTTTTCTTCGGACTTTCCCAAATGCAAAATACCTCCTTGTATTCGCACTCTCAAATGAGAATGGAAGAAATTCGACTTTCATATAATATCTTAATAGAATTCCATGTAATGATCAATGCATTTTTTGGATTCTATATTATCCGCATGTCTAGAATCCTAGCAAGAGAGTATCCCTCATTTTTTATGTAATTGAAGTGGGATTGACGAATAACAAATAAACATAATAGTGTTTATTAGTGTCGCATAAAACCAGAAATGGGGCGTGGCCAAGTGGTAAGGCAGCGGGTTTTGGTCCCGTTACTCGGAGGTTCGAATCCTTCCGTCCCAGATTTTTTCTGATGAAACGAAAGATGAAATCATATTGTACCCCACACGAGACAAAAGAAAGTTTATTAAAGAGAATAATTATCTCTTATGAACTCTTAGATTAGATGCATTTCTAAGCATTCTTTTTCTTTCTCAGAAAGCATAATCAAGTGTCAAGTCCAGTCAAATTGAATATCTTTATTTTCATGAAAAATTGGGTCTATCAGTCACATTCAGGATATGCCCCTACTACTACTCATTACTCATATGTGTTTTGAAATTCGAACTTCTTAGATAAACTTTATGCTCCATATCCATGAAGGGGGAATTCTTACATGATACATTTGACATCTAATGTGAAAGAAAAGAAGGACCCCCTATTTCTTTTTCCCGAACTAAAGAACTAAAGTAAGTAAATAAAAAGAAAATAAAGGGGGTATCCTAATTCTATATTTCATGGCCAGATTAAAGAATAGGAAGTTTTTAGTTTCAGCACAGGTCTTAAAACTTTTGACCAAGATCGGCTTGCGAAAAAAGAAAAAGGGTTTCTATTCTATGGATAGGAACTCCATTTTTGTATTTTAGATATTATCTGATTTGCAAATATCCATTTCTAAATCAATGGAATGTGAGGATTAGAGAGAAATTCATATATTCTGTCTACTCGGCTTTCGAATTAATTGAAAAAATTTTAAACTTGACATAAAACACTGTATAAAAAATGAGACCTATCCCTTTATGATAGAGATAGATTTTTGTTGTATTATATTATTAGTAAAAAGTAAAAAGGGCCCCTCTTTGGTTAAGCGAAAACCATCTCGATCTGCGATTCTTTAAATATCCAGAATGATCCATTCTGGTAAGGATAAGGTAAGAACTGTTCGTTGGATAGAATGGATTCAAAAAATCATACTTCTCCTGATTTTTGATTTGGAGTTGCTTCTTTTAGGTAAAAGAAAGAATGCTATAAGTAAAAGCAAAGGCCTTAATTTGACTTTACACGAAATGTGTTTTTTTTTTTACTTCATTTTTTTCCCTCTTTTGGTATTCGAGTCGAAGAAGTACGAGAATTCTATAACTACCAAAAAACTTTCAATCTTTTCATTGGAATAGTTTATTTATTTCATTGGAATAGTTTATTTAGTTAATAGTTAATTGTTTTTGTTATGGAAAAATATATTGCTAATCTAATTCTAATATAGTAATTAAATTAATTAAACTTTTTTTGAGGTTGATAGTTTATTTGTTGGAGAAGAGTCGATCCTTCGCTTCTCATTTCAGGATTGACCATCTCGAGTCCTCTGTTGAGGATGGAAATTCAATAAAAAATAAGTCTTAAGAAAACTTGTTTATTCGTCTTTTTCGAACTATGTTTCCTTCATATGATAGGATATGGGTTTAAATAAATTGGATCTTTGCGGAGTCTTCCCCGATAAATACTTATTTCTTTTATCCATATTTCTCCATAGATAGCAAGTTTGAATTAGTATACAAAAAACTAAACTAAACCAATGACTATTCATGATCCCATCCATATTGGATCAATTCCCTATACCACTTTGCAATGAAATTAGAGGAATGTTTGTTATGGTAAAACTTCGTTTAAAACGATGTGGTAGAAAGCAACGTGCGACTTGAAGGACATGATCGATTGTGGATTTTGTTATCCATCATTTTCCATAGTAATGAAAATGCTCTTGGCTCGACATAGTCTGTTCTATTCGTCCCGAACCAAATTTGTGCTGGGTTGTTTGTAAGTAAATAGTACACGATGGAGCTCGAGAGGACAGAATTGATTTTTTATCAAGGGAAAGAATCTAGGGTTAGTGAAAACTAATAAATCAGGCCAACTTTGTCAGTCTATCCTTAATATAGAAATCGAAAGGTTAAAATAAGAAGAAAGTCCAATTTTGGAAGATTGGAAAAACTCTTTCAATTAAAAGTCTATCAGAATCAATCGCCCATATTCGATTTCTATAGAAGAGGGAAATGCTTTATCGAAGGAAATAAGAAAAAAAGGGTATGTTGCTACTCTTTTGAAAGAAAAAAGAATAGGAATTCCCGAAGTAATGTCTAAACCCAAGGATTTCACAAATCAAAGATAAAGAATTCCGGAACAAGTAAACGCGATTTTCAATTGTCTCAACAATAGAATTGGATCAGAATAAGGAATAAAAGTCAATTCGTTCGAGATGAGACAAAGAAAAGAGTTTAGAGACGACTCAAAAAATTTGGAAGGATTTTTCCTTTTAAGTCTGTCAGTCAAAATTAACCAACTTGAGTCATGAGTATAAATGAAATTTGTTTTTTCTGTAAGGAAATTAATGCAAGTCATAGTCGAATTTCTATCTACTTGTATTATAGACAGAAATTCGAATCTTTTTCTCGAGCCGTATGAGGAGAAAACCTCCTATACGTTTCTAGGGGGGGCATTGTTTAGCTACATCTATCCCAATAAGCTGTCTATCGAATCGTTGCAATTGATGTTCGATCTCGAAGAGAAGGAAGAGATCTTCGAAAAGTAGGTTTTTATGATCCGATAAAGAATCAAACTTGTTTAAATGTTCCAGCTATTCTCTATTTCCTTGAAAAGGGTGCTCAACCTACAAGAACTGTTTATGATATTTTAAGGAAGGCAGAATTCTTTAAAGAAAAAGAAGGAACTTTGAGTTAATTGAAGAACTAAATGAATAAAAAAGTAGGAGAGGATCACTAGTATCCCTCGTTGTCTAATTATTTAGACACAATTTGCCTCTTTCTTAGTCCTATTTTTGACTGGATTTATGTCGTGCCAATCCAACATAAGCCCTTATTTTATTTACTTTTTCTATCTAATTTGTTTTCTTACCATTGTATTTCCATTGACAAAGGTCTATTGAACAAATAGAATTTGTAGATAGATGGGTCTCTTTATCCTCACTCCATATTAGGTTTTTCTGTCTACACTTCGCTCAAATAATAGGGTTGTCCCTCTTGCATGTACTCTCATACAAGATTTCTTTATATAAAGAAATCTAAATTGCTAAAAAAATGACAATTTTGCTATCGTGATTGGGGCCGCTCCTTTTTTAACCTTAGTGAAATTTAGCCGGACCTGTTCATTTTGGCATTTGAGTGTTTTTAATGGGCGATAAAATCTTTCTTTTAATGTTTTGCTAGTTCAATGTTTTGACAGGAGCGTGCGGTGTAATTCCATTGATTTTTTGGTTTCGATCGTATCTAAGATCCTATTTTATCTGGGTTGCTAACTCAATGGTAGAGTACTCGGCTTTTAAGTGCGACTATGATCTTTTACACATTTGGATGAAGCAACAAATTCGTCCAGACTCTTGGTAGAGTCTAGAAGACCACGACTGATCCTCAAGGGTAATGAATGGAAAAAATAGCATGTCGTAATAAAATCAATTTCTTATTTTTGATTTTTGGAATGGAATAAAAAATTCCGATTTTCTGGGTCTAGTGAATAAATGGATAGAGCCTGGCTCCAATTCTGGTAAAATAAAAAGCAACGAGCTTAACTTCTTAATTGAAATGATTCCCCGATCTAATTAGACGTTAAAAATAGATTAGTGCCTGATGCGGGGAAAGGTTGGGTTTTCCTATGAACGGACCCTTGATTTTTTCTTTTTTTTTTTTTTTTAGAAATCCTAATTATTCTTGATTATGGATTGAAAAGGGATGTTATGGATTGAATGTGTAAAAGAAGCAGTATATTGATAAAGAGACTGGATTCCAAAGTCAAAAGAGCGATTGGCCTGCAAAAATAAAAGATTTGTTCTCTTTTGTAATTAGAACAAACATAAACTAATTGGATAGAAAAGGAAAAGATCTGTGGATTAGATTCCTTTTCTTTCCAGGGTTTGTATTAAAAAATGCAACACCCTGTTTTGACCATATTGCACTATGTATCATCATTTGAGAAACCGAGAAATGCTTCTTCTTTCTGATTCAAGTAGAAATACAAATGGAAAAATTGGAAGGGTATTCAGAAAAACAGAAATCTCGTCAACAATACTTCGTTTACCCACTTCTCTTTCAGGAGTATATTTATGCATTTGCCCATGATTATGGATTAAAAGGTTCCGAACCTGTGGAAATTGTTAGTTGTAATAACAAGAAATTTAGTTCACTACTTGTGAAACGTTTAATTATTCGAATGTATCAGCAGAATTTTTGGATTAACTCGGTTAATCATCCTAACCAAGATCGATTGTTGGATTACAACAATTTTTTTTATTCTGAGTTTTATTCTCAGATTCTATCTGAGGGGTTTGCGATCGTTGTAGAAATCCCATTCTCGCTACGAGAATTATTTTGTCCGAAAGAAAAAGAAACACCAAAGTTTCAGAATTTACGATCTATTCATTCAATATTTCCCTTTTTAGAAGACAAATTTTTGCATTTACATTATCTATCACATATAGAAATACCCTATCCTATCCATTTTGAAATCTTGGTTCAACTCCTTCAATACCGGATCAAAGATGTTCCATCTTTGCATTTATTGCGATTCTTTCTCAACTACTATTCGAATTGGAATAGTCTTATTACTTCAATGAAATCGATTTTTCTTTTGAAAAAAGAAAATAAAAGACTATTTCGATTCCTATATAACTCTTATGTATCAGAATATGAATTTTTCTTGTTGTTTCTTCGTAAACAATCTTCTTGCTTACCATTAACATCTTCTGGAACCTTTGTGG